TTTCACAACTACACCGAAAAAACCCAACTCTGCCCTACGCAAAGTCGCCAGGGTTCGATTAACCTCCAAGTTTGAGGTAACGGCTTACATACCAGGTATTGGCCACAACTTGCAGGAACATTCGGTGGTCCTCGTGAGAGGCGGAAGGGTCAAAGACCTACCCGGCGTTAGGTATCACATCGTTAGAGGAGCCTTAGATGCTGTAGGAGTAAAAGATCGTAAAAAAGGGCGTTCCAGTGCGTCGCAGAGCATTGTCGCAACTCGTATCATTGCAACGATTCCGTATCAGTTGTTCTGATATGTTAAATGTGTAGCCGACCCAACATTGCCAGGGGACCGAAGCCTGCTACTGCAAAAATTGACTATTACCTGTCTATTTGCGTGAAACAACTTGGCGTCTAAGGTGTTTTACTTCAGTGGGTTAAGTTGAGTTTTACCCGGACTCCCGAAAAAAAAAAGAGTCTTTTCCTTCCGGAACAGATTGGGTTAAGACTACAGATATTCGACGGAGACTTTGCCTACATCTACCGATTGGATCGGGAAACCTACGGACATTACTGGTGAGATAACTGAATTGCAAGATTTTTCCTTTCCACGCCTATTTCTTCTTCCTCCGTGGAAGAGAGGAAGACGGATGCTCAATGTGCAATGAGTAAATATGATTTGCGTTATGAGGGAAAAAAAGAAAAAAAAAAATCGGTTGGAAACCGTAGTTATTACCCAATCATATGGAAAGCTGTATTCGGCGAAAGCCGCACGTGCAGTTTGGAGGGAGATCCCCCACTAACCGGTGGATCCACTCTACAATATGGAGTGAAAAAGCCAAAATAATAGCTTAAGACACCGCTGGGGAGGAATAAGAAAAAAAAAATCGGTTGAACTCTGACGTAGTTGTAAACTCGTGGTACATCGGAGCAGTGTAGTGAACGAAATTAGAAATATCGAATCGGATCCAATTTATCGCAATCGATTGGTAAACATGCTAGTTGATCGTATCCTGAAAAACGGAAAAAAATCACTAGCTTATCAGATTTTTTATCAGGCTATGAAGCGGATTAGATAAAAGACAAATAGGAACCCACTGTCTGTTCTGCGACAGGCAGTGCGTGGGGTAACTCCCGATGTAGTCACAGAAACCAAACGTGTGGGTGGATCAACTTATCGAGTTCCCGTTGAAATAGTACCTGCAAAAGGAAAAGCTTCGGCCATCCGGTGGTCATTGATCGCCTGTCAAAAACGCTCAGGTCGAAGTATGGCTTTAAGATCGAGTGATGAATTGATGGATGCCGCCAGAAATTCTGGTAGTGCCATACGGAAGAAGGAGGAGACTCATAAAGTTGCGGAAGCTAACAAAGCTTTTGCCCACTTCCGTTAGTTCCGCTTAGATTACTTCCACTTCCAATCCACAACTTTTCGTTGTGGATTGGGATCGGGGCGCAAGTATCGGGGAATCGAGAAACACTACGCAGAGATGGATGAGTGAGAGGTTGACGACTACTTCTTCCTTAGTTCGTCAATTATTCCAATATTTGCCATATGTTGGTTGATGCGAATCTGCGAAGTGCTTCGTCCATGAAAAGGCTTGACGCGGGATTAGTTTCTTAGAGACCCTAATTGATTAGGGGCGCGCATCAGAAATTCCATTTCTCCCCCTCCCCCTGTTTTCCACCCTTGTCTCAGGGAATCCAGGTTGTGAAATAAGTGACAAAGGATTTTGAGATACGGGGAAAAAGCCTCTGTATCCAAGAATTCTATAGACTAAACCAATTTTGGTTGACACGGATAAATTTTTGTGATATACTACAGATTAACAGGCTTACTAGCCTGGGGAATCACTAATTCCTTTTCGAAAACCAAAAATTACCATGACCGCAACTTTAGAACGACGCGAAAGCGCAAGCCTATGGGGTCGCTTCTGCGACTGGATCACCAGCACCGAAAACCGTCTCTACATCGGATGGTTCGGTGTCTTGATGATTCCCACCCTACTAACCGCAACCTCTGTATTCATCATCGCCTTCGTTGCAGCTCCTCCCGTAGATATTGACGGTATTCGCGAACCCGTTTCTGGTTCTTTGCTATACGGTAACAACATTATCTCTGGCGCTATCATCCCTACTTCTGCAGCTATTGGGTTACACTTCTACCCAATTTGGGAAGCAGCTTCCGTCGATGAATGGCTTTACAATGGTGGTCCCTACGAACTGATCGTTCTTCACTTCCTACTTGGTGTAGCTTGCTACATGGGTCGCGAATGGGAACTAAGCTTCCGTTTAGGTATGCGTCCCTGGATTGCTGTCGCTTATTCAGCTCCAGTCGCAGCTGCTGCCGCCGTTTTCCTGATCTACCCAATTGGTCAAGGAAGTTTCTCTGACGGTATGCCTCTGGGCATTTCTGGTACTTTCAACTTCATGATTGTATTCCAGGCTGAGCACAACATCCTTATGCATCCTTTCCACATGTTGGGTGTAGCTGGCGTATTCGGCGGCTCTCTATTCAGTGCTATGCATGGTTCTTTGGTAACTTCTAGTTTGATTAGAGAAACTACTGAGAACGAGTCTGCCAATGCAGGTTATAAGTTTGGTCAAGAAGAAGAAACTTACAACATCGTAGCTGCTCACGGCTACTTTGGTCGTTTGATCTTCCAATATGCTAGCTTCAACAATTCCCGTTCTCTGCACTTCTTCTTAGCTGCTTGGCCCGTAGTAGGTATCTGGTTCACCGCCTTAGGCATCAGCACTATGGCTTTTAACTTAAATGGTTTTAACTTCAACCAATCCGTGGTTGACAGCCAAGGTCGCGTTATCAACACCTGGGCTGACATCATAAACCGTGCCAACCTGGGTATGGAAGTCATGCATGAACGTAACGCTCATAACTTCCCCCTAGATTTAGCTTCTATCGAAGCCCCTTCTATAGACGGATAAAATCCGTCTGGTTATGCAGCACAACTGGATACCAAACCTTTCAACTTCAGAAGATAGAGTTTGGTATCCAATGAAAAGGGAAAATTCGTACAGTGGATCGACGAGAGGAAAGGAGAACGGCCTGTCACAATCTTACGGTCATCAGTTTCCCATATCTTCTTGAGAAGAACGAAGAATTGAAATATCCTTTCGCTTCAGGATTGACTTCTTGAAAAAAGAAAAGGTACTATTTTGATTTGCTGAATGCTTGTAACCCTCCAATCTCTTGGGTAGAAAGAGTTGGGTGGGAGTACATCCCTCATTTCGCAGATTCTATGTCGTCTTGTTTGATACATGCAGTTAATATGGATGTGTATCAATCAAAGAAGCTATCTAGCTTAACAGATGGATTTCGTTCCCATTCGGGAGGGGGGGGGGGGGAGCCCCTTAACAAAAACAAGTGGCAAAAGGGGCGGACGTAGCCAAGTGGATCAAGGCAATGGATTGTGGATCCATCACGCGCGGGTTCAATCCCCGTCGTTCGCCCATCCGGGTAATTCAATGCCACTGCTCCGCCCCCTTAGGGCAGGGGCAGGGAAAATATCCCGAGTTGGGTGGGATATATGCAGGTCTCCTCGACAATAATATCTGAGAATTCCAATTTCATTTCAGCTTCGAATGCAGCTATTTACGAAAATAACCAGACTCGTCTGATATATCTTATCCATCCCATCTTGAAATTCTCGAAATTCTTGGTATAATAGATATGGGTAATAGGTAGATAAGTAGTCTCAGAACTAATAAGGGGAAGAAGCTATGGTAAAAAAGGTGGTAGGAAAAAGAATAGGAGTAAGGGGCCCAGATTCTTCATTTAAGGTTTGGGACTTTTTAGAGGTTGATGCATTAAACTACTTCTCCGAATCATTGAAAAACCAACATCTCGAAGAACTTGTAGTTAGTCCAGCTTCCACTGCTGAACCTTTCATTAGATTCTCTGACTTGAACTTTTTTAGTTCACTGTTTCTACGTAATCTGCGTCATTCAATAATGAAGGGTAGTGGCATCACCCTGGAGATGCTGATGTTGCTGGCGATACCAATTTTTATGCATCGCTTGAGTTACAAAAATTCGATCGATAGAAGTTTTGTATTAGCAAAAGTCATTAATGGAGGTGAGGGAATAAGAAAGAAACAGACAGAAAATTCTGGCAATTTCTCCTACGATTGCCTCCTTCAAATCAAGAGATTTTTCTCTGTCGGAAGAGATGGGGAGAGAAGAATACTGGCTCCCTACTACTTAGGTTCGAACAAAGATATTTCAATTTCTGCGGGTTCCTGTTCCTCAAAGGAGGAAATAAAAATTCGTTATGATGTCACGACTCCTTTGCTTTCCGGTAGGTGGAAAGCATGCATAACGAGGAGGGATTCCCCACTATTTGGCGGGAATAGATTTAAGGATGAAACTCAAAGGATTCAAGTGCTTCGTGGGGGTAGGTATCTGCAAAATCTACTTAGGTTTTTCGAATTCTATAACCAATTTATAGTTTCCAAAAACGGAAGTGAATGCTACCAAAACAAATTTGATTCGTCGCTTCTCCAGGAAATCCGTAACAAGCAAGATCTGGGTCGGTTACAAGCAATACGGTTGGGAAACAATTTCTTAAGTCCCTTAGTATTGGACCCCTTTGACAAAGCGGCACCTAAATTCGCAGATTCAGCCGATCACCGGGGAGATGGATCGGCATTTCCCTCTGAGCAAGAAGTCTTTTCCAACTTGTCTTTGTCTCCGTTTCGTAAAAAAGCGATATTGTTTTGCAGCTCCATATCTCAATTAGATTATGGAGAAAATGAAGGAGGCTTTCCCGTTCTACATGCTTATTCACAAATAAGAAATCAATTAATAAACCGATTCACTGACTTCCTTCCGAGAATTAGTAAATCAAATATTATTCTTGGTAGGGAATTAGTTATTGACGTCAGTAAGAGCATCAAATCCGAGAGAGGATTTCTTCCATCGGGAATGAGGAAAGATATGCTGTTTACTAAAATATCTGGCAAGAGACTTAGGTTAGCAAGTGGCGGATACTTCGACGAGATTCTCCCAAACTATTTTGAAGCATCCTTAGAGATACCTAAGGAAACAACTAATCAAAATGGAAATACTAATTTTCTAGACAAATTGGATGGAGGGGGGAACCTAGATTCAATATATTCTATAGTTAGATTATATGGGCGAAATAAAATCATACCTATATACTCAACATACATATTTCTTCTCCACGATTATTTTTGCGCGTTATCCACTGAATATTTCTTCCGAATCAAATATTGGTTGGGTGGCTGGACGGATGGCGGAGGATACACCAGTGTAACGAGAATTGCAACTGAATAAACAGTATTCAAGTGGAAGGATGACGTAGAGCGTCTGTCGAACAAATATGTTACCTCCCAAATTGGTGAGTGTAGGAATGTTCAACCAAATATGTATAGATGGCTCGGTGCAACAGGGATTTTGTCTATTTCGACTATTGGGGAATTCTTGAGAGAAGCAATGAAGTACGACTTGGAGGAATTAATCTACCATGTGTCAAGAGTGGGAAACGAGTTGCTAAAGAATATTGGTGTCAGTCTCCGTAGTACCAATCAACATGATTTTCACCGATTTCTTAATGTGTTATTTCTTTCCAAAAGAATTGTTGCTGAGGCTACTCGCCAGAAAACTCTGATAGATACCGTTGATTACTGCATCGAGAAATTGGACGACATAGATTTCGAAAATTTGAACAAAATGGATCGTATTGAGCTTGATTTCTTCTCAAGTTTAGTCGATGGTTACATTGACGATCAGATACTTCTTTTCAAAAAGATTCTTGAAAAAAGAAGAAGTTTCTTAGTCGAGTCTAGACTATTAACAAGTGAAAAATCGGTAGGCTCCTCGACCGCGCTAAAGCCTGCGTCGAATTCCATTTCTCTCGGGTTGCCTCACATCGAAGCTATCCGAGCAGGATTCTCGGGTGAGGCTCTTTCTATTATGGGGAGGCAAATTTGGAATCTGTTTGTGTATGATTTAAGTCGTGGGGGGAATTCAATTAGGAATATTGGGGGGGGTATTCCAAAAGACATTTCCGATCAAATGGATGGAATAAACGACTCACCTATACGGAGCCGTGCCGGAAACAACTTCATCCCGAGAATCGAAAGGGGTTTCTTCATCGGGAACTGTAGCAATAGTTATCTCGACGTGTTAGAAAACTTTTCTGTGGGCTCCGACAAGGAGGCCATCTCATCTGATATCATCTCATTTCTTCACCTCCAACTGTCAGATTTGTTACCATCCAATTTCTCAAAACAAACGGCAGGGGAGGTAGCTGGTCACTTACTCACATCAATTCAACTTATTTTGCCTAACCTGCATGAATCTGCGACAATAGTAACTCATTTAGAGGGACTTCCCAATTCTATTTCGGATCCGAATGGGTTACTGGCAAGTTTGAGCCCATCCCCCTGTGAAGCGACAGACTCGTTCTTATCTTCGTGTAGTAACGATGGAGTTTCTTTGGAGGAGGCATTGGTAAACTCCGACTCGTGGTCGGATCATCAGCGAACCCGACCTCGTCGGAATCTGGTATTAGATCGAGTCAATTCGGAAAAGTTTGTCGAAGATGGGTTAGACTCGAGAAATGGTTCCCCCAGGAATCGAGTCTATGGAAACGGCTTGTCTATTGAGTATTTCTGGGAAACGGAAGAATTGGATACACCTTATTGGTCGCTAAGATTCTCATTATGCAATGATATAACATCGATATCTCTAGTGGGACCAATCGGAGAGGGGGTTCCCCGCAAAGATGCGGGGTTCGCAGATTCATCTGCCCGGGAAGAAGCTACTCGCCCATCCCATTTCATCAATTTCGATAGATTATCGGAAGATTTGAACAGATATAAGATTTCTTGGATCTTCTGGAGAGACAGTATCAGCGAAAATTGGAGCTTATTGGGAGATTATATACCCCTGTTTTTTACCCCCACCTGGTGGAAATACTTCTGCAATCTAGTTGTAGAAACATATCCGGAAATAGTACTTAAGATAAGTTACGACTCAAATCATGATCTTCCTAGAATCTCTGAAGGAATTGCCAGGGATTTAGTAGGTGGAGCGAAGGGCTATTTACTCCGAAGCCTGCGAAGACTAGGATTGAGATTCGGAAACAATTCTATTAATACTATACCATCCGAGACAGATCTTCTTATTCTCGAAAGAATTCCTGATGAAGCGGAGATGTTACATCCGGGGGAATGGTCGGTATCTCAATTTTCCAATAGGCCTATCTCCTATTGCTGCATCCTATCAATATTACTCGTCCTCGCGTCATTGAAACATCCTTTGTCTGCCGTTTCGGGTTCCAATTCCTTTCATTTGTGGAAACGTTTCGCCACTCTTGAATATTTAACAGACCCAATGCGTGGATCCTATTTAAGAAAGGTAATGTATTCCCCCCCGACAAGCTAAATGTTAACGAGAGATCTACTAATTCATTCTCTGAATAGATTCTTAAATTGTGTAAGTAATATACTTTTTTTTCTTTTCGTGAAAAAGGAAATTGATTCATGGATATTTCGTAGAGAAAGCTCTGATATTTTACATAGTGATAAAGAACTAGTGACTCAATATTTGGTAACGACTAAGATTCTCTACAGGTATGCATCGAAATCAAAATCCAATTATGATTTCTCGAGCAACAAGATTTCTCATGAACCTTACCCACAAGAGAGATCCAACGTTTTGGCATACTTACTTCAATTCTGGCAAAATGATCTGTTGGGTCACAAAATTCGTAAGTTGGACCCTGCAGAGAAGTGGGCTTTTTCCGCCCTTGGGAGAGATATTCCATTTTCGGCAACAACGAGGCGAAGAGACAGTCTACTAACTATGCCATGTCGTGACATACCTATTTCACTCCAATCGGGATTATTACCATCCAAAGGAATTTTGCTAGTAGGACCTGTAGAAACTGGCCGATCCTCTATTATTAGAGATGTAGCATTCAACTCCTACTTTCCAGTGGTGAAACTACCACTCAAGAAGTTCATATACAATCGATCTTTTTTCAACAATGTACGTGGGAATTTCATCTCGAAAGAGAGCGTACACCGATTAACTATCGTCTTCGAAATAGCGAGAGAAATGTCTCCTTGTACATTATGGATTCAAGATATTCATGAGTTGAATATTCGTCGTTCGTATAATAAGCTAGAAGCTGATCCCAAATTTTTGCTTTGCCAAATATTGAAGAGTATTGGTCACAAGCTCGGCAACTCCGACATCCGCGAGAATGTCGTTATTGCCACGACTCACGTACCTGCGAGGATAGATCCAGCTTCAGTAGCTCCGAATCGGTTAAACTTATTAATAAATTTTCGTAAGTCCAATGGGCGTCAACGTCAGAAAGAATTGTCAATTCTATTACGTATCAAAGGTTTCGAGGTAGGGGATAATCCGCCTCTTCTTGAGGGTACTCTGTCTGGAACTGCAGGTTATAGTAAACGAGATTTACTTCTTCTCGCTAATGAAGCGTTATTGATAGGTACTTCCAAAGGGAAAAAGTTTGTATGTAGCAACGCAATTGGATTAGCTTTGCATAGGCAACATTCGACTGTTAGTGATATGGGCAATGGGATGGAATCTTATTCTGAATGGGAAATCTCTTCCTACAAGATGGCGGAAGCCACTTTTAAAAATAGTTTGACAGATATTTCTCTCACAACTATTCCCTTTATTGGTCATGACGCGTTAAAAATGCGATTTTATTACTTGTCTAACTGGTATGTGGAACCTTCAACAACCGAATCAACAATTGATGAATTCACTATGTTTTTACATCTCCCAGAGCTACTAGCCAAATTAGTAGCTCGCGATTCGTTCCAAATGGATATGGGGAAAAAGGAAAATCTCATTGTTATCGACAAACTCGTAGAGAATGACTTAAACCTAGCTTGTGGCGTTCTAGAAAACCTCTCGACTAATTTCCCACGTTCAGAAATCTGTAGGAGAGAGAGTCGACACAGTAATAGTTTTCTTCCCCCCCTTCCTATTGGAAAACCCAAGTATTGCTCAGGTGTAACCTCTCCAAGTCGCTCTTCCAAATCTCTGAGAAGAGGTAGACTTAGTAGTTTAACCGATTTCGAGATGCAACAGTCACCCGAATTAAGAAACTCGGCGGCAGAGATATCGCGTGAGATTACTTGGTCCCGCAAGGGTTGGCGTCTCCGTTTCCTGCGAAGCGAGACTTACGAATTGATGGGGGTATTATCCGAACCCAACCATTTGTATAACTTAATTCTCCTTTACTACAATCAGAATTATATACCCCAACAAGATTCCGAATTCAGTAAGATTAAGGAGGAGAGAAGTAAGTGGCGCGAGAAAAGCGGCTATCTTTTCAGCTTCGAGAAATCTGTCACTAATGGAACAGATAACTCCATTAAAAGATTAGAAAACCGATTGGATAATATGTTGCTACGTGAGCAATTTTTCGAATTGGGAATCTCTGGCGACTCATCTAATGAGTATGAAACACATTGTGATCGATTGAATGAAACGACTCGACTCTTCGGGGGTCGCTTCATCTGGGATCCCATGCTTCTGTTCCAGCCAGATCCTAACATTCCTTCCCCGCGCCGCAACTTGTTGTCGACGAAAGAACTGGCACGGAGGCTTTACACCATTTACGGTATGAGGAGGCAGCGCCTTCAGAAGATGTCAAATAATAAAATTAAAGATTTCTTCCTCTATCGTGAAGATAATCCAAAATTGAAACCCGACTCATCTCTCAATCGGTGGAATAATCTTCCTTTGGATGATGAGGAGCGAGATTCCGAATACGTCAAAGAAACCTCTTCCGTAGATATACATCTGCAATATCCGCAGACATTTACTCCCGTTCGTTTGGGTTGCTACGCGGTAGCGGAGGATTTCCCAGAACGATTTCTTCGGTTTAGGCTTCTGGTTTATAGAAACAAATGGATGAGACGGAACCGTTCCCCATTTCGGGATTTTATTATCTATAATATGTTGCTTGAAACTTATGAATATCTATCCAATACGTTTCGGTTTGGTAAAGCATCATCGGATTGAACAATGAAACAATTCCTCCATGAGAGTTCGATGTCATGAAACAACTGTTATTTCCTCACCTAGATACTCCCCACTCCGTCTAGATCTCTAGACATAGAATTATAAGCCAAATCAGTAGGAGGAAGATCTCTATTTTCCTTTTACTGATACGGAAAATCCAGTCGTAAAATGAAAAAATAGGGGTGAGAACGTGCCTGTATTCCCGTTTCCATTTGTTGGTGTCGAGGCTTACGCAATAGGAAACCATTCGAGGGTTGTTGGTCGGTCACGTCACGGTCCAACGCAACTTGATTTGACAGATGTGTGAAAGAAATACAACTCCCCTATTACTGGGAATTATTGACATAGATACGAATCTCCCCGGATGGGATTCGAACCGTAGACCAATCGGTTAACAGCCGACCGCTCTACCGCTGAGCTACCAGGGAAAATGGTAGGGGATTCAGTTCCATACACACTTTCTTGAAGACCTCTTTTCCGGAAGCCAATTCCACATCTAAAAGGAGTTAAGCTTTCTCTGCCATTTCATCAACTTTGCGTACGCCCTAGCCCCCATTCATTATAAGGGGGGGTCAACCGGACGAGACGAGGTCGAGATCAACACCTGGCAAGCCCATCCCATGATCCGTAACCAATCAGCAGTGGTTTCTATTCCCCCCTTTCGGGAGGCGTAGTATAATAGTTGCAGGATTCTCTCTCCACCTCATTTTGAGGACTAGAAATGGAGGGTATAAAAGAAGCGAAAAGGAAATCTAGAGATGGGGAAGATGAAGAATAGTCGGGAGAAATGAACGCGAATTGGAGCTTCGTGAAACGAAAGTAGCAGTTTATGGAAAGGGTTTAATTAAAGCTAATTAGTATTGTCAATAAAGTAGCTCCAAATATCATTGTGAATAAGTAATTAGATATTCTACCATTGTCTCCGTAACGTATGCTCTCTGCTCCCAACAAATTTAAGACTCCCGTTACGTTTACGAAACCGTCAATTACATATCGATCAAAACGCGAGACTGACTTACTAAGAAATCTTAAACTATATGCAAAGCAAATATTGTAATAATAATCGATATAACCTCGATTTAATGACCAGGATTGAACAATAGATCCAAGCTTACGAACTAGTTTAAAGGATTCAATAAATGTTTCTTTATCCCCAAGTATATGTTTTCGTCTGTAAATGATAAAGGATGTAAATATTCCAAGAAGAGATAAACCCAATGAGCCACGTGAATTGACCAATATTTCCCCTAGAACTTCAAAATATAGATTAATTCTGTAAAAACGAGATGGACCAATTAACCACGAGTTAAAGTTAGTGGTCTCTTCTATAAAATTAATTCCTACCAATCCAACTAATGTAGTGGGTATCGCCAGCATCACAAGGGGAATTGTCATACCAAGACAAGATTCTTCGGGAATTGGCAAGCTTTGGTTGTAGTCGGCCTTAATAACCCCATTTGTATTTTTTATATGTAAAAACGGAAAACTACTTGTTTTCGCGATTCCATTTCGTACTAATGTTACATTTCGATTAATTTGATTCAATGACAATTCTACTTCAGTATCGCCCCACAAATTGATAGAAGATGCCGTAGAATTGTTGAAGTCGGACCAATTCGTCTTAATTGTGCAAAAATCTCCTTCGAAAGTAAGAAAATAGATACGAAACATGTAAAACGCCGTTAGACCTACCGTGCTAGAAGCTATCAATCCGAGTGGAAGGGAACGTAACCAACTCTCGTTAATAATTTCATCTTTGGACCAAAAACAAGCTAGGGGCGGTATCCCAGATAAAGAGAGAGTACCTAAAAGAAAAGTAGTTCCCGTGATTGGCATGTATCTACGTAATCCACCCATAAAAAACATGTTTTGACTTCTGTCAGGTGAGTATCCAACAATTTTTTCGATTGAGTGAATAACTGAACCGGCTCCGAGAAATAGCAAAGCTTTAGAATAGGCGTGTGTAACTAGGTGGAATGAAGCAGATCGGTAAGCGCCAATGCCTAGGGCCGAAACCATATATCCCAACTGAGACATGGTGGAATAAGCAAGACCCTTCTTGAGATCTCTCTGGGCAAGGGCTAGTGTGGCACCTAACAAAGCTGTTGCTCCACCTACCCAAGAGATAACAGACATAACTGAAGGTAATGTCAAAATTAGGACAAAAACCCGGGCGATAAAAAAGATCCCGGCAGCTACCATAGTAGCTGCATGAATAAGTGCTGATATGGGCGTGGGTCCCTCCATTGCATCTGGCAGCCATACGTGAAGTGGAATTTGAGCAGATTTAGCAACTGGACCTAAGAGAAGTAGAAAAGCAATGATATTTGCAAAGATAGAATTGACGAATCCCACCTCTCCTAATTTGGCAAATCATTCACACAATTCGAAAATCTCAAAGCTACCGGTTGTCCAATAAATACCTAAAATACCTAGGAGTAATCCAAAATCTCCTATGCGGTTGGTAATGAAAGCTTTCTCACTAGCATTTGCAGCACCTGACCTTGCAAACCAGAAACCTACTAAGAGATAGGAACACATTCCAACTAACTCCCAAAAAATATGAAGCTGTATGAGGTTGGGACTGAATACTAATCCTAACATTGACGCGGTAAACAAGCTTAGATAGGCATAAAATCTGGCATATCCCCAGTCATGACACATATAACTATCGCTGTAAATCATAACCAGTACACCTACAGTGGTAACCAACAATGACATTACTAAAGTAAGCGGATCAACTAAAAAACCTACTTCCAGTTGAAAGGGTATCCAAGCCCATAAATATTGCTGGATCGAGTGGTTAATAAACTGTTCCTGAAAGAGAACAAATGATACAAACATGGAAGCTGTTAATAAAAAGATGTTGAGCAATGCGCACAGGCGGCGGAAACCCCCTGTAACTCTTGGGAAAAAAAATGATAACGATCCGGTGCAGCAAGAAGCTACTAGTGGACACGAAGGAATAATCCAAGCGTATTCGTTTGAGAGTTTCACAGATCTACGGAATTCAATTTGTTGGTACTTCCCCCGTTTCTCGCTAGGAAGGGAAGTGTGAGAGCAGTATCAAATGGAATGTATGCAAACAAAATAGTTTCTTTTTGACTAAGAAAATAAATAGACTAAATGAGTTCAAATTCTCAATTCTTTTAAGAAACAACAAGCAAAAAGCTTGACAATATTCACACGTGACTAAGATACTTATTCTAGTTGAGAATTTGGCGACGAATCAACTTGCTTTATGAGCAAATCTCTTTTGCCAAAAAGGGAGAGAAGAAGAGGCAAGAAAGGGGAGTCAAGGGGAGTCAAAATGATTGGATACGCAATTATTGATATTGGGGGAAAGCAATTGCGAGTAGAACCGGGAAGATTTTATGATGTTCGTCATTTTACCCAAAATCTAAATACGTGGGGATCTGACGCAAGAATATCCACGAGTCGAGTCTTGCTTATTCGTAACGGATCTGAAATAAGTATTGGTTCTCCGTGGCTAGCCAATGCAGTCGTCAAGGGCAGGTTTTTACACAGCTGTTTCGGGAGTAAGCTTATAATAAAAAAGATCTTTCCCAAAAGAAAAACTTGACGGACTCGAGGATACAGAGAAAATATAATTAGATTTGCAATTGATTCCATTCAATTTAGTTGTCAAAATGCTAATAATTGCTAATTGTTTAGGTGCGTTAAATTATTAAATAGTCTTTAATGCATCGACATCAAGTTTATTACTATTTTGACATATGCTCATTTTCGTGAATTGTCACTTTCTCTATTCATTATATTCATTCTGCCGATACATATCAACATAGCCGCTAGTTGCGAAGAGAGAAAGCTTTATCAATGCGTGACTATGGCCGTCCCAAAAAAACGTACTTCCAGATCGATTAAAAGAATTCGTAAGCATACTTGGAAAATTAAATCTGTGGAAAAGGCGTCAAAATCCTTTTCTTTAGCCCAATCTGTATTAAGCGGGCGTTCAAGAAGTTTTTATTACGTAAAAGAAAAACAGTCTTTCCAAAAAGATTAGTGATATTTTTGCTACATTCTGCAGGTAATTGTTTGACAGATATGGGAACTAAGCAACCGAGTGAGAAGCTATGAAAATGGTCGAGGAATTGAAAGGAACTTATTAAGTTTGACAAATCAATAACCTGAAATTTTTACTTCCCACCGAGAAATAATTAACAGAATTTGAAGATATTCTATCTAACAAATATAGCATTGCTAATTAGTGACGCAAACGCATTTGTTAATCAACTTCGAACAATTAGCAAGTAGTTGAAAAAACCATAAATTTAACAAGAGATTTAATCTCTTGTATTAAGATATCTACTATAGTATCCAAACAAATAAGTATCATTTAATGTCGAGGTAAAAATTTGATCAATACCGAGGCAAATTGGAAGCATTGGTAGATAGAATAAAAAAAAATATATTACACTTCCAAACTTCAAACTTTGAAGAGGTAGATAAAGAAAGAGAGAAAAGAGACTTAATAACTTATCCTTCCTTTTTTGGATTTCCTCCTCGTTATTTGTCAGATTTAACATCTTTCTGTGGAGACGCATACCAATTCAATTGGATTGTTGCTTAACACTCAATTCACCTTTTAGGGTGTATCTGTACGACACTGTTGACATACATAATGTAGCGAAGCAACTTATTTCTAAATAAAATGAGCCTTCGGAATAGCAGGATTTGAACCTGTGACCTCCATCACCCCAAGATGGCGCGCTACCAAACTGTGCCATATTCCGTGTATATCTAAATCTATCTATCTATCTAAATGGATAGATAGACCTACTCATCTTTTTCACACTAAATGGATTAACTAAAAAATTGACCTATTTCTCTCTTCTCAACCCAAATGCATTCCAACACCTCACTTCAGTTCTATCTTGTGAAAATATGTACCGTCTTGTATGTACCCGGTTGACTTGTCGGTACAAGCCAATATACAATAGATTTAATCTGTTTAAACTTTGATAAGCCGCTATGGTGAAATAGGTAGACACGCTGCTCTTAGGAAGCAGTGCCAGAGCATCTCGGTTCGAATCCGAGTAGCGGCACGTGAAATGAAAAAAAAAAGATCCATTTTTGGAAACCTATCAGATAGGTATAGTTAGTGATAGAATCACTAACTAAATTGGTGATAATACATCCTTAGTAAAATGAAAAAAAAAAAGAAGAAAAATTACTGGTCTTTCTCAATTACGACATATACCCGCGTAGAGTACATATCTGTTTATATATCGTTTCTGATGGTTTTTCTTGCAACTCTGTTGAACCCTATCAATTTATTTCACAAAATGGATAGATTTGGTTACTTATGTAGGAATAGCATGATAATTGCTTTTCTTTGTACTACTGGATTTATGACTACTCGCTGCCTCCAAACTAGACATTTACCACTAGGTAATTTATATGAATCTCTGATGTTTCTATCGTGGGGCTTCTCTTTGTTATACCTAATCTCAGATGTTAGATATCGGAATCGATTATCGCGCGCAGTTTTAGCGCCGAGTGCTATGCTGACTCACGCCTTCGCAACTTCAAGCCTCCCTCAACAGATGCAGTACCCCACGTTGTTAGTACCTGCCTCGCAGTCTCATTGGTTGATGACGCATGTAAGTGCGACGTCGATTAGTTATATAACCCCATTGTGTGGGTCTTTGCTAGCAATAGTTCTGCTGAGCCTATTTTACAGCGACGCAGGTAGCTCTTTTGTTGCAAATCTTGAAAATAAGATTAAAGAACGGATTTCCATTTCTCCGATGAACCCTTGTAACAACATTTGGGAAAGAATTGATGTGCAAAACTATTCCTACCTACTAATCTTCAATTCCCAGAAGTGCCAATTGATTAATTGCTTGGATAAATGGGCTTACCAAATGATAAGTTTGGGGTTTTCTCTTTCAACTATTGGTATACTTTCTGGCGCAGTGTGGGCTAATGAAGCTCGGGGATCTTACTGGAGTTGGGATCCAAAAGAGACTTGGGCGTTGGTAACTCGGTTGATATATGCTATTTATCTTCATGCAAAGATAAATGGGAAGCAGTTGGGGGAGGGGCCGGCTCTGGCAGCATCTATTGGATTCTTTTTGGTTTGGATCTGCTTTTTAGGAGTCAATTTACTAGGAGTTGGGCTGCATAGTTACGGATGGTTAGCGCAGAGAATAGAAGGTTAGATTTGGCAAGTCAATTCAAGAAAAAGAAATGAAACGGGAGGGGGGGGGGAGGGAAAGAAAAAAGTAGAAGAAGCAATTCATTTACCAATATCAAAATATTGACTCCGTCAAAGAAATGGGTAGCAGCAAGCAGGGTAAAAAAATAACTCTAACTAACTGGAGCGAGAAACAGGAACAGACTTGCCAGTAAATAAATAGGTGTAGCCAATTTATCAAATGTCTGTTTCTGCTACTAATTCTTTTCTCGAAAATAGAAGCAGTTAGAAAGGTGCAAATATCTCGCGAGCAGGTGTGAATATATTGTTAAATGTGAAATCTAGGAAACTATTTATTTATATCCACATTTCCACGCCATAATGGATAATAGGAGCGTAAAAGAAATAAGCTTATTCATACCAAATCATCGAGGACTACTTGTTTTCTACCTCGAAATATCTGGGTGTAACGGTGGGAGAGAATATATCTCAGTATTCCAAATAAGTGAAATTACATTTGGGTATAGACCAATAGCTAGTATTGGCAAAAGAAAACAAATTAAAATGAATAGTTCTCTTGGACCAAGATCAATTGAATAGAGATTTGATCTGTCAAAAGATCTGTAGCCATAAAAAAGTTGACGTAACATTGATAGTAAATAAATGGGAGTTAGGACTGTACCGACTGCTGCGCTAGCAGCAATTCCCGCCTTGAGAGCGTACGAATATTGCTTAGAAATAACAACTCCCAAGAAAACTATCAATTCTGATACGAAACCACTCATTCCCGGTAGTGCTAAAGATGCCAAAGAAAAGATGCTAAACATGGTAAACAATTTAGGCATTGGAATTGCAACTCCCCCCAATTCATCTAGGAGATAGGTTCGAGTCCTGTCGTAGCAGGTACCTGCAAGAAAGAATAAGGCAGCTCCAATCAAACCATGGGAAATCATTTGCAATATGGCTCCATCAATACCTGTTTCTGTCAAAGAACCGATTCCAATTGTTACAAAACCCATATGAGAAACCGAAGAATAAGCTATTCTTATTTTGAAATTGCGCTGACTCATCGAAATTAGAGAGGCATAGATAATTTGAATTGCTCCGAGCACCATCATCCATGAACCAAGTAAAAAATGTGCATGAGTCAGCACTTCTAAATTAATTCGAATAAGTCCATATCCACCCATTTTTAGTAGCACCCCAGCTAATAACATAGATGTGCTATAATGTGCCTCTCCATGAGTATCAGGTAGCCAGGTGTGAAAGGGAAATATTGGTAATTTTACAGCATAGGCTATCAAGAAGCCCACGTAGATAAGTATTTCCAGCGAAAGAGGATACGATTTCTGCGTCGAATCCTGAATATCAAAAGAAGGAACTTCGCTATTGTAAAAACTCATAGTCAAAGCTGCTATTAGTAGAAAGATTGAACCACCAGCTGTGTATAATACAAACTTTGTGGCTGAGTATAAACGTCTTTTCCCGCCCCATAAACATAGTAGTAAATAGACCGGAATTAGTTCTAGTTCCCACATGAAAAAAAAAAGCAGAATGTCGCGAGACACAAATAATCCAATTTGGCCGCCATACATAATTAGCATCAAGAAGTAAAATAGCCGTGTATTACGAGTGATGGGCCAAGCCGCTGACGTTGCCAAAGTAGTAGCAAAGCCCGTCGATATAACGAGACCTAGGGAAAGGCCATCAATCCCTACTGACCAGTGAAGATGGATCGACTTTATCCAGTTAAATGTCTCCAACAACTGAATTGAACGATAATCAATTTGGAAGTGACAGTAAAATATGTAAGTAATTGGCAAAAATTCCAATATGCAAATACTCAAAGTATACCATCGAATAACTCTGTTTCCACTACGGGGTAGGATTGGAATCATAAGACTAGCAAAAATTGGGAGTAAAACGACTACCGTTAGCCGAGGTACATTACTAATCATGAGTTGAAGAAGAAATAATTTTTTATAGAGATTGTGTGAACCAAATAAGATGACTCATACCCTACTTCGATAGTTTGAAGTTTTGGATATGAGTCGAGATAAATGATTCGGGGTTAAATTTCTTGTTCTACTGACTAGTAAGCTAGACCCATACTACGGGTAGTTTCAGCCCCCAAGTATACACGTACACTTAAAAAATCGGTCGGACAGGCAGATTCGCATCTCTTGCATCCCACACAGTCTTCTGTTCTGGGAGCAGAAGCTATTTGATTTGCCTTACATCCATCCCAAGGTATCATTTCTAGTACATCTGTAGGACATGCCCTTACACACTGGGTACAACCAATACATGTATCATATATTTTTACTGAATGTGCCATTGAGTCTGTTTACTCCTATTAGATCAATATGTAAATTTCTGGTAAAGCAGTTGGAAAAAATCTATTTTTGCTTCACCCTTCCCACGTGCCCACTTCTTAAAAAACAAGAAATTGGCAACATTTATTCACGATTTCCAAAATATATCCGATCAGATTTTGGAAAAATATCTCTTTTTTTACCCGGGAAAAAAAAAATCATAAGTTGAAGCTGCAGTAAACTCACTAAAGAAATTATTACCAGATATGATTGAGAGAAATTATAAGACTAATTTGGTGAGTTGAATATATTGCTTTTGATAACGAAATAAACAACTTAGGTGTCTAAAAATGTACAACCTATTGATCAATCACCATTTTAACAAATTTGATTGGTCGATACGAGTAGATCTCCTGTTTCGATGGATAGAAAGGGCAATAGCTAACCCGGTGGCGGCTTCAGCAGCTGCAACAGCTATTACAAATAATGAAAAGATCTCCCCCGGTTCCCGGTTGTCAAAAAAAAGATTTGAGAATGTAATGAAATTTGAAATAATTGCGTTCAAAATTGATTCAAGACTCATGGGTGCCCTAACCATATTTCTACTTGTAACTAGTCCGAAGAAGCCTACACATAAGATAAAAGCACCCAAAATTAGTTCTTGTTCAAACGTGATCTATTAAAATTCTCCTCGAAAGTTTTGTTGAGTCAAATTCTTTTTTTTTTCTCCCTTATCTCGGGATTCTACATATATCTTTATTCAAATAACTTAACGTCGTTCAAAAAAATGAAGAATTGTTGCGAGAGGGTGAGGCAGGTGATTTATTCTTATCAACAGTAAGTGCATTCTCATCGCGTGCCAGAGTAATTGCTCCCACTAAAGCAGCTAAAAGAAGTGTCGAAACAAGTTCGAACGGTACTACAAACTCTCCCAATAATTTATATCCAAGTTGTTTTACATTACCTCCGAGTATGTCTGATTTAAGAATTCCCGATTGATTGATGAAACTTAGATCAAACCAGTTGGTGTTTTGAATTACACAAGCTAATGTTAAAAAAAGGATTGTGCAAGCCCCTGAAGCAATGAGATCTCCTACACTGCAGACAGCAGGATCAGAACCCGCTGGTTCATCAGTAATCGTTACAGCAAATACGGTTAAAACATTTATGGCTCCTACATAAACTAGTGATTGTGCAGCAGCTACAAAATCTGCATTCAATGCAAAGTATAATAGAGATATACAAGTGAAAACTGACCCCAGAGAAAAAGCAGAATTAACCGTATTGATAAGTGATACCGCACCTAAACTTCCCAGTAAGATACTCAATTCTACCAATGTTAAAACAAATTTGTGGATTAATTCCGATAAATTCGTTAGACACAATTACTAAAATGTTTCATATGAATTTTTTACTAGTTAATAGTTATTTTTTTTCTCCAGTTTTTAGGCATACGGATGACTTAATTAATTATTCAGCGGATAACTCATGTTGCAAATTCTGACTTGCGTGTTAAGCTTTCTTATCCGAAAGATGTTTCAATTTCTTGAATCCAAAACTAATTGAATTGAAACATCTTGAGAAGCAGAAGGTGGTAGACGCCCCAAAGCCGTCTGATCAAAATTGAGTTCGTGACGATCATAACTGGAAAGCTCATACTCTTCAGTCATCGACAAACAATTTGTTGGGCAGTACTCGACGCAGTTTCCGCAGAATATGCAGACTCCAAAATCAATGCTATAGTTTCTCACTTTCTTCTTCTTCACATCTTTCAAAAAGATCCAGTCAACAACTGGAAGATTGATCGGGCATACTCGAACACGTACTTCGCAAGCAATACATTTATCAAATTCAAAATGGATACGTCCACGAAATCGTTCGGATGGCAAATTCTTTTTATATGGATACTGGACAGTTATGGGTAAACGATTTGAATGATCCAAAGTTACCGCGAATCCTTGGCCAATGTAGTTTGCGGCTTCTACAACTTGTTGACCATAATCTTGAAATTTAACTATTGTTGAAAACATGATATTTATAAATCCAATTTCAAATTTACTTCTCCATAACATTTCTATTTGAAGGGCAGGGGCAGATATCTGTAGTTGCTTCTCAATATTAAACTAAATGAATTTAACTTGAACTAAAAATGAAGCGTAGGCGTCAACTTATTAGTAACATTTGAAACGAAGCTGTCAGCAACAAATTTCCCAAAGCGATGGGCGGAAGAAATTTCCATCCGAGATCTAATAATTGATCCATCCTTACTCTAGGTAAGGTCCATCTTGTCAAAATGGCGATGAATAGGTAGAGATAGGATTTGGATAGTGTCGTGGCGACCTCTACAACTGGCTTCAACGTGTCAAAAGACTCGTCGATGGCACTCGTCGAGGTTGAAACATTTTGTATGAAATTCTCGAAAAAAGGAATTGATGAATCCCATCCACCTGAATACGAAACTGCTACAAATGGTGAGGAAGCCAACAAATTTAAGTGTGAACCAACATAAAATAAGCCAAATTTTATTCCTGAATATTCAGTTTGGTAACCCGCCACCAACTCTTCCTCCGCTTCTGGCAAGTCAAATGGTAATCTCTCACATTCCGCCAATGAGGAGATGAAAAATGCTATGAATCCTATTGGCTGACGCCACAGATTCCAGCCCAAAAAACCATATTTGGATTGTGTCTCAACTATATCAACTGTACTCAAACTACCGGATAAAGATAGTCGACAGATTCTCTTGCCTCTACTTCAAAACCGTACATGAATTTAAATCTTCATACGGCTCCTCATTGAATTGAGATCGTGAGAAGAGTAACTTATCTCAGTTGCAGTTGAAACTCTTTGCTTTTAATCAATGAGATTCTGTATGCTACGAATTCGCTTCCGAATCTGTCTCAACCTCATCTAGTTGATCATTTGAATAGTTTTACTAAGAAAGAATTTGTATTTTTCATTTATTTCTATTTGGAAAAATTGTAATTCTTTCTTATTGCATATAAGAAAATGTTGTATTCAACTTTTCTTTACTTTTCCTTTCAATTTGAGATTTTGATGAGGGTTACTTCGTCCCAAATAATTGTCACTGAAGTGAATGTAGTTATACTCGAGAATGAAATTATTTAAATGTACTACTCAGTCATCCCTACCAAAGCTGAGTATATTTCATGCCGTCAAAAAGTAGGAAAGGGATTTAGGAGAGGGAAAAAAAATGGATACAAGTGAAAACATACATAAATATGTATGGAGATACATCCAGCTTCATCAATCTCGCTGTTTTAAGGACTGATTCCTCCCTCCCCCGCCTAGAAGATCTCTTGCGTATATTTGTGTTCCTCGCTACTCATCTTCTGCAACTCCAAGGGGGAGCAGAAACTGACTGCTCCTTCCCAACCGCTTCAAGCCTGTAGGGTTAGTCACAGTCTTGGGATCATGGAGCATTCACCGCCGGTTCATTCGCGGACTATTGGGTTTAACTCTGCAACTGCAGAAATGCCGTTTAAGTTCACCCAGATAATTACTTGGTCTATCGCCCAACAGGATTTCTTGCTACAACAGGGGTAAAGATGTTTACCTCTTTTTACATCCGTATTTTACGAATCGCACGTAGGGATACCGACAATACGCATAGGGCTAGGGGTATTTCGTAACTGATAGATTGAGCCGCTGCCCTAAGACCACCTAACAAAGAATATTTATTATTTGAACCATAGCCCGACACCAGAAGACCCAGAGGTACAATGCTTGAAAAAGCAATCCAAAAAAATACCCCTACTCCTGAGTCGGATAAAATGATATGTTGGCCGAAAGGTATTACCAAATAAGTAATGAAAACCGGTGTAACTACAGCAGCTGGTCCGGCAGAAAACAACCAGACATTACCTTTAGCTGGAACGACATTTTCCTTCAAAAGAAGTTTAATTCCATCTGCTAAGGATTGAATAATCCCTAGTGGACCTGCGTATTCTGGTCCGATACGTTGTTGCACTCCCGCAGATACCTTTCATTCGAGCCATGCGATGACTGAGACTCCCATCGTGACTCCCAAAACTAGAATGAGAGTACAAGCCAAAATCCAAATCGATTCGGAAAAGGTCACTGCATTTTTAAATCTGTCAAAGATAGGAATCAGTTCCTTTTTGGAAAATTCAACACCATTTCTCATTTTAACGATCAACCTCTCCCATAATTATGTCTATGCTACCTAATATTGTCACAATATCTGCTAGCTTCATTCCCCTAAGCAATTGAGGAAGAATCTGTAAATTTGTAAAACCTGGTGGACGGATTTTCAATCTCCAAGGAAAAACGCTATCATCGCCAATTAAAAAAATCCCCAATTCTCCCTTGGGAGCTTCTACTCTTACATAATGTTCCTGTTTAGGCAATTTAAGAGTGGGGGAAGATTTCTTCCCAACAAACTGATAGTTGAATCCATTCCAGTCTATTTTGTTTTTCCGTTGCGCAAGACGACGCCCCTCGAGATTCTCATACGGACCTCCCGGAAGAAGTTTTAAAGCTTGTCGAATAATATTTATAGATTCTTTCATTTCGTCGATTCGTACCAAGTATCGAGCTAACGAATCTCCTTCTCCTTGCCACTGAATTTGCCAATCGAGCTTATCGTAACACTCATAATGATCAATTTTGCGGAGATCCCATTGAACTCCCGAAGCTCGCAACGAAGGTCCGGATAATCCCCAATTGATGGCTTCCTGTCTATTAATGAGACCCACTCCCTCCACTCGTCTTAAGAATATGGGATTTTTTGTAACTAACCGCTCATACTCATTGATTTTTGGCAAGCAATATTGACAAAAATCTAAGCATTTATCAACCCATCCATATGGTAGATCCGCGGCAACTCCCCCAATTCGGAAGTAGTTATGCATCATTCGCATACCTGTAGCAGCCTCAAACAAGTCGTAAATCATCTCTCTTTCCCGGAATATGTAAAAAAAGGGGGTTTGCGCGCCGATATCTGCTAGGAATGGACCAAGCCATAACAAGTGAGAAGCTACCCGGCTTAATTCGAGCATGATTACGCGTATGTAGCTAGCTCTTTCGGGTATCTGAATATTTGCCAATTTCTCAGGCGCATTTACCGTGACCGCTTCAGTAAACATAGTGGCTAAATAGTCCCATCTCGTCACGTAAGGAAGGTATTGGGAAGTTGTTCGATTTTCGGCGATTTTTTCCATTCCTCGATGCAGATAGCCCAATATTAAGTCACAATCAATAACGTTTTCACCCTGCAAAGCAACAACAAGCCGTAGAACACCGTGCATCGAGGGATGATGAGGACCCATGCTTACTACAACTGGATCAATATTTTCGAGACGAATACTCGTAAATTGCTTTCTCTCCAGTAAATGTCAAAAAACCCGGGTAGGAGGCAGCTAATTCAGCTACAATATGGTGAAAGATTGAACCTATGGAGAAGGTAAAAAAAAATGACTTTTTTTTTATACTAACGTCCTTTCAATCTTCGAATACCTAATTTTTTCAAAATTCTCACATATAAACCTGTATTTTTATTGGACAGATAAACTAGGAGACGCTTACGTCTACCCAGTAATTTCCACAACCCTACTTGGGATGAATAGTCCTTAGGGTGTAATCCCAAATGGGAAGTAAGCCTCGATACCTGGTAGGTTAAGTAGTAAATTTGAGAAGCGGTGAATCCCGTATTTACTTCTCTATCTGGAAGCTGTACGTGAATATATTCCTGTTTCTTCATAGTAATATTAGTAGTAATCACAAATTTGCCTCTTGCCTCGGATCGATTATAAGGGGTTTAAGTGCTAGTTGCAGCACTAATTATCTAAACATGGAATTCCAATTTCTTGGGAGGAGGGTGTGGGTGTTTATACCACACCCTCCTAGAGTGACTAAAATTCCCATCTATGATTAGGAAATGCTCTAGCCTTCCCATGGCATCTAAGTTTACGGCTAATTTACTTTTAACTATTCCAACTCCAAGAATTCAACTCAGTAACTAGGTTCATGTCATACCTTCTCTACTGGCTTTCTCAACTTTTAGTAATAGGATACATTCGTATTCTAGTTGTAACAAATCGACTCCCAGTTGTGATGCCGAGGCAAAATCTGCCGGTACACGCCACTTCTTCTAATCGGTGACTCGGCCATAAGAAACGTCTGATCTTTTGAATCCCACCCGGTACCGGGAGGTATTGTCTCTCAACATTGCGGGCTTTTTCCATTTCCAAGATAAAATGAGAAGAGTCTCTCTTTGGGGCCAAATCTTCGGAAATTAGTAAACAACGAAGGAATCGAAATTCCCGTTGACGACGCGGAGATAGGAGGTCGTCGATGTTGTAAAAGCGAGACTGTTTGCAATTTCGTTCAATTAATATGTGTGACAGATTTGAAATATAACTGTCGTTACCTACCTTTCTGCAGAAGCGTCTTCCGATTCCACCTCTTAACCTGGATCTGAATCTTAGTAAAGGATTTATTATTTTGTACAACAGATCTTGATCGTCAAAAACTAATGGTAATCGATGAGCTGAAATGACAGATAAATTATGAAAAAGATCAAGTTTAGTTGTTGCGTCGAAATATAAGTTTAACAAATCTGAATTTATTTCAATATTGTTACAAAGTGTAATCAAATCTTGGTCATCTCCTAATGTTCTCGTGAGAGTTATTAAGTTTCTAAATCTCTCTAATTCTGCTTCAAATTTCCATTTCCATCGGAAGATGTAGTCCGCATCTTCTCTTTCCTCTAACATGACTTCGTACAATTCATCCAATACCCTCTGGAATCTGCTATTTATATCCATTACTAAATCACATTGATCGTTATCTTTCACTATGGGATCTTTTGACCACTTTGTTTTCTCACTGAAGCCGTAAAAGCTTTTTTGTTTTGCAACATGTAAATCTAGCCTCGATAGCAAGTCAATTTGCAAATTAAAATTAGATCTTCCTCCCACCTCAAGATTTCGGAAACGAATAAATTTTAGAATCTTGCTTCCTTTACCACTTGTCCAAATACGACTTCTGCGGCAAAACCTACGCTGCAGAACATCTTGCCGCACAGAAAAATTAAGCACATCCCCATTTTGTGCGAAATCAGTTAAGTTCTGCAGTACGTTTCTATGGTTACGAAGTTTATTGAAATTACTAATTCTATTTCTGAGAAAATACTTTTTTGTATAGATTGAATAAGTTTGTAACTTATTATGAAGAATGTGAAATCTCGGTTCATTGAGAATATTTGTCTCACTAATACTAAGTTTGCCCAAGCAAACTTTCCATTTCCGAGGTGCTAGACTGCGCCACGACGATGACGGCAAGTTATATCTGGAGAGACAATCTAGCCATTCATTCCAATTATTTTCATCTAGATTGAGAAATCTATTTAAAAATCCCCACTTTTCTATAGATCTTGCAACGTTCTCGTCAAAAAACCCCTTAGCAGGGGTACCAATTTTTCCATCGAACGAGCTTATCAACTTATTTTCAGAATTACCCCCTTTTTTAGGACTCGGAAATTGTGTCTCAATGAAATCGTAATGGACAGGATTTTCTTTTACGTACACCTGGGCTTGGTAGAGGTTTGAGACACCGTCCCTATCGCTACAGATGTCACCCTGTCTATTTGTTACTCCACAACTACTGTTATTCTTTCTGTTATTAACTAAAAGTTCCAGGTCTAAGTCTTCTTTTATACCAGTCCTCCAAATATCGGCATAGAGACAAGCTTGGGATGGCAAGCTAAATCGCGGCAATATATTTTTTGTAAATAAATTGTTTGTACGACTAATGTTAATGTTATCTAGCACCCTTGCCAATTGCATAACCAATGCAACTAATTCATTGAAATAATGAACGGAAATCCTGTCAATTGTGAAAGATAAGTTTATTACTACTGAAGCAAATGTTTCAACTAATTCTTTGACAAGGAAAGAGAAACTTAATAATACTTCTTCGGAATGAACTAGTTGCTTCCATTCAAGATTTGCCGCATTGATGATCTCTGTGTCACTTGATGCAGCATCAATTGGTATTGGTAACAGATTATTCAAAGTTATTTCAGAATATGGTTTATCTGTTTCAACCTTTTTGTCCAAAAGCTTTGTGGAGTCAGCTGCAACGATATTTCTAAAAGATCTTTCTCTTCCTATTAGGTCTCGAATGACAAGTTGTTTATCGGTCACACTAGCTGGCTGTATCTCCCCACCAATAGCAACAGATTTCCCACTTTTTGTGGTCAAACCATAGTCAGGGTTTGCCACTTTATCTACGTAATTGGTAGATGAGGTTTTATTATAATTCCTATTATATTTACTGAATACGCTTGGTAATTCTCCATTTCGTCTGAGATTGGAAAGAACATCCAACTCCTCCAATTGAGTTGACTTTGGTTTCAATACTTTTCCCAACTCAAATCTGTAACTAATAGATTGATAGGCATGCTTAATCTGGCGAGGCAAGCCCCTCATACAACTACGAATTAACTTCCTTTGCACGGGTTTCCAAAAAGAAGTTTCTTTTTGAATAGTTCCAAAAGGTATATCTGTCTGATACCCCAAAACGGTTAAATAAGTGAATTTGTGTCTTTTTCGTTTTAATTCTTTCTTGCTTTTCAACTTCTTATTTTTGAATTTAGCTTCCCCATGTTCTCTCTGAAGAGTATTTTGTTTTTTACTATCATCTGTGTGCCATGGCTTCAGCCGAAACGGATATACAATTTTTATCTGAATACCTTCTTTTAACCAGCGTGGGGGTAACTCATCTTGCGAGAATTCTTCGCCATCAAACGTACAATTTATGTGAATTTCTTTACCCCATTTTGTCCAATCTTTATCCCACTCAGGATTTTGACGAAGTAAGATGCGTCCGATATTTTTCATAACTATAAGTACTGGTAGTTTGAGAAACTTCCGAAATCTAGATTGAAAAACGAGCATATATCCCCTTCCGTTATGGATGGGCCCTATGTCAGATCTAGCCGCTATAGCTGCCCGAGCAAGTTTTAATTCACCAATTAAGCTTCTTCTCGCGGATGGGGAGATATCTAGTAACTTTTCATGGAATTTGCCATCCCAGTGTTTTTTGAACTCACCCAATTCTGATTCAAGATTTGAAGTAGTCATCTGCTCAATAAGTGATTGAAAAAGCATTGGCCTTTCTGCCGATCTGAGGAAGATAGCCGAGCGTATTTTTTCCTGAAGTGATTTCCAGAGTAAGGTCTTTCGCCGCCTAGAACGCATGGATCCCTTCAAAAATCTCCGACGGAAATCAGATACGTTTGCGTACCGCTGCACAAATTTTTCCGATCTGGGGTTCCCTTTTGCAAAAGTAACACCCACGTTACGCAATTTTCTGTGTCGGAAATCACCGTCTTCCCCCGGCACATCAAAGTCGTTGTCAAAATACAGTGCAATAGTTCGAGCTAGATCCATGCTTAGATCCTCGACTTTATGTAGTCTCCGTATCTTTCTTTCTACATTTGACACCCTTTCACAATTTCTCACTGAAAACCCTTTGAGTTTAGATATCCAACTAAATTGGTGAAAGTACCCGACCTCTAGGTAGGTCAAAAACAATATCTGATCCTCATAATCTAAATTTGTTATTTCGTTCCAAGTAACATCGAGTTTGGGCGAAGATCTTATCTTTTTTAAGATATCTTGTATTTCGTAGTCGTACAAAACTCGATTCTTAAATATAAATTGAAAAATACGTTTACTTGTTGATGGCAAAGTATTCCACGGCAAAGGATTTCCGTTTCCCCGCCTCCACCTTTGATTTTTGTCAGAGATCCAATCTTTGAAAAAATTTCTTTTAATAATGTCTCTCGCATTTTCTGCTTTTTTACTATCCTGTAATTTACCCCATTTCCATCTAGTCAAACTCAATTCATCCAATAACAGAAATGTCTGCGGAACTGGGATTCTTATACGGGATTTATTGGCAAGGGGGTCATAGGTGCGGGGTATTCTCCCTCTTCTCCCGCCCGTTAATCTAATTTTTTTTCTCAATGTTTTTGAAAACGAAGAACCAAAATCTAATACCTTGACTCGATCTATCAATTCTTTCTCAAAAGATATGGTTCTTACAAATTTTTGTGAAATCCAATTCCGAAGCGATAGACAGGTTCTAAAAGATCTACGGGACTTCGCCATAGACCAATATATCTCCTTTCGAAAAATTGATAAACTGGGTAACGCTGTAAAAGACAATCTCTCTTTCCCATCAGTTAAACATCTTTCAAAAAAGTATGTAGATGTCCTCCCTTTGTAAAAACTACCATTGATATCGGATCGACAATTTTTGACAAATCGATTGCCCCGATTTGCTCTAGAGGGATCGAAGAAAGAAGTAGGCCATGGTTTGAAAAACCACCACAAGAGATCCGAATATTCAGCAATTTCCCAAAAATCCATCTCTCTATCATGAGATTCATTCATAAACTTTTTGGTCCAAAAAGAGACTGGAGCTCTACCCAAATAGGCTACGGCATAATATACGAAAACAATACTAAAAGTTGTGTATATAGAACGTTTTGCCACTAGATAGAGCATCGGTGAATCCTTTTCCACGCGACTTAGAAGTAGTCTAGAAAAATAATAGAATGCTGACTGACCAGTTAACCAACCCATAAAGATAGCAATCATAAAGATTGTATCAGTGCTGTAGCGGAAAAGACATGAGTAAATCAATCTTGTCAAGACGGGATTTGGTAACATAACTGGGTTCAAAATTTGAAACAAGAAATTGATCAAGAATAATCTTGCTACTCGTGAGTCGCGTAATGAGGTGACGGGACGCAAAATCTGATAATTTGGAAAATCCTTAATTATCAAACAGAAAAGAAGTGTATACGGTACTGCTACGACAGTTAATATATGTGGCCTCAGCAAAAATAGGTAAATCGGTGAGCAGTATATTGACAATATAGTTACTAGCTGTGCCAATACGGATCCACTTAGAGAAACAAGGCCACTTAAATTTCCACCTAACAAAAAGGATCTTACACATAGGATTTGCGAGGGCCCCACGGGTAATGTTGTAAGTAACCCATAATATAAACCAAGTAGCACACGGGGACCTATCAGTTTTGTCCAGAGTAGTGACGACAGTAGATTTGTATTCGTTGCAGCTTTTTTAATGTGTAAAGAAATTGACTCACTTGTTTTTAGTTTTACTTATTTCTTGGTTTTCTACCAAGACTCGACCTTCCAACGCCTCCTTCACATCTCATTTTTATCTATTTGTATCAGTATCAGCACTATTAGAAATAGTATACATGGAAATGCAAGATTATTCAAGTGGTTGTGAAAATGACTTTTCAAAGTCATCAGCCTAAGATAATTCTTGAGGGGGGAGGGAGGGGGGGGGGGTAGTTAGAAGTTTAATGGTTAATCGCGTCACGTCAGGAACGAGGAATTTCACAAAATCTTTGAATAAAAACTTCAATAGACACGAATTGACACCTTTTTGAAGGTGATTTGCCGCGGATTGTTTTACAAAACAAGCTAAATCAAAAGAGATTGATTCAATCTCTTGTTGTCTGTTTTGATAAACTGCGAGAGCCTGGGGTAAAGACAACTTTACGTCGCAATGGACGAGTAACTAGCTCAAGAATGTCTCGAACGTTACCAAATCCATGAATTTGTGCAAATGTAAATTCGACTGACCACTTAGTATCTATATCTCTAGCCTCCAAAGGATTGGCGTGGGCCATTCCGGTAATAGCCAAATGCGGTTTCAATTCATGCAAACGCTGCACTTGCCCATAATTATCAGGTTTCTCAACAATCCGAGGTATAGGTGTTTTCATCCTTCCGCAAGTATGTTGCAAAAACAAAAGCTCAGCGGCTTGGTATCGCCTATCCATATAGGGAATACCTATTTCGTAAACAATCATTCCGCATCGAATTGAAAACCTTGCCAAAGAAATTTCCAACAAATTATCTCCCATAAAAAATACAGATTTACCATTTATTACTTGAAGATAATCTTTAACATTTTCCCATATCTGACTCTCTCTATTTTCCAGACCATATGGCTTTATATTGAAAACTGAACAAATCTTCTCGATCCAAGCGCGTGTCCCATCCGGACCAATTGGGAAGGGTGCTCCAATTAACTTACATTTTCTTCGACGCATTAACGTTGTTGCAGTGCGGCTCAAAAAGGGATTGACTCCGCAGACATATACTCCTTCTCCTAAACCAGGAAGTTCTTCGTATCTCTGAGAAGGTAACCAGCCAGAAACAAAAATTGACTGATGTCTCAATTCCGAATTCAGTTGCGAAGCTACACTAGATGATAAAGAGCCAAAAAGCACTAAATCAGATCTTGTCAATTCATTTCTATGATGAACTTTTTCACTTGAAGTAGCATGAATCTCAATACGCGTAAATTCACTTCGATTATTTGGATTTGTCTCGCAATATTTGTATTCCGGACATCGATGTGCCATTGCAGCCAATGCGGTATCTTCCCCTTGGGTGAAAGCATAATCCAAGCCGTTTGCTCGTGCAACTATGATAGGTATTCCAATTTGTTTTTCTAATTTTGGTGCTATACCCTCCAAATCCATTTTTACTATTTCTGTGGTACAGGTGCCAATCCAAATGATAACACTTGGCTTCCTGTCATCTTTTATTTGCAAGCAAATCTTTTCCAACTCTTTTTGATCATTTAATTGAGCTGAGATATCTCCCTCTTCCAATTCCGCCATTGCGTATCGAGGTTCCGCAAAAATCATTACTCCAAGAGCATTTTGTAGAAAATATCCACAAGTCTTTGTACCTACTACCGGGAAAAAACTATCTTCAATCTTTTGGTACAACCAAGCTACGCAACTGATTGGACAGAAAGTATGGTAATTACCAGTTTCACATTCGAAAGCAAGAGTCTTTGGACTTTTCATGGAATTGTTTCCTCAGATTGGAAAGGTGTGAATTTCCATTTATATACGTGTACATATATACATAGAAAGACTTACTCTCTTTGCTGTTAGATAATTGTAAAGTCAAGCAAAACATCTTGTTGATTTGCATTTTTATTTGAGGAAGTGGTATTTAGGTAGAAATCCGATAGTAAGCTAAATAATTCTCTATCTGGGATTTCCCTTGGTACGATTCCTTCTGGTTCGGATAAAATCTAATCTGCTATATTCAAATAAAAATCACAAACATAATTTAGATTTGGTTGATGCTCAGCCATTTCAAACAAAGTTTTTCCTTTCACTCTCGATACGCGAATATCTTCTACCAAGGGTAATACTTCAAGGACAGGCATGGGACAAGCTTCTACGTATTTATCAATAAGATCTCTTCCGGATGTTCGGTTTCCAACCAGACCGGCCAGCCGTAAAGGATGAGTATGTGACTTTTCTCTGACTGAGGCGGCGATGCGGTTTGCTGCAAAAAGAGCGTCAAATCCGTTATCAGTTATGATAATGCAGTAATCCGCATAATTTAGGGGGGCCGCAAATCCCCCGCAAGCAACATCTCCCAAAACATCGAATGAAATTATGTCATATTCATAAAAAGCATTTAATTCTTTTAAAGGTTTTACCGTTTCTCCCACAACATATCCTCCACATCCAGCTCCTGCGGGGGGTCCCCCAGCTTCTACGCGGCTTACCCCGCCATAACCCTTATAAATGACATCTTCAGGCCATACATCTTCGTAATGATAATCTTTCACCTGTGAAGTGTCTATAATTGTAGGTATTAAGAATCCTGTTAATGTAAATGTACTATCGTGTTTTGGGTCACATCCAATTTGTAAGACTTTTTTTCCCCGTCTCGCTAAAGCTATCGATGTGTTACAGCTAGTTGTTGATTTTCCAATTCCACCCTTTCCATAAACTGCTACTTTCGTTTCACGAAGCTCCAATTCGCGTTCATTTCTCCCGACTATTCTTCATCTTCCCCATCTCTAGATTTCCTTTTCGCTTCTTTTATACCCTCCATTTCTAGTCCTCAAAATGAGGTGGAGAGAGAATCCTGCAACTATTATACTACGCCTCCCGAAAGGGGGGAATAGAAACCACTGCTGATTGGTTACGGATCATGGGATGGGCTTGCCAGGTGTTGATCTCGACCTCGTCTCGTCCGGTTGACCCCCCCTTATAATGAATGGGGGCTAGGGCGTACGCAAAGTTGATGAAATGGCAGAGAAAGCTTAACTCCTTTTAGATGTGGAATTGGCTTCCGGAAAAGAGGTCTTCAAGAAAGTGTGTATGGAACTGAATCCCCTACCATTTTCCCTGGTAGCTCAGCGGTAGAGCGGTCGGCTGTTAACCGATTGGTCTACGGTTCGAATCCCATCCGGGGAGATTCGTATCTATGTCAATAATTCCCAGTAATAGGGGAGTTGTATTTCTTTCACACATCTGTCAAATCAAGTTGCGTTGGACCGTGACGTGACCGACCAACAACCCTCGAATGGTTTCCTATTGCGTAAGCCTCGACACCAACAAATGGAAACGGGAATACAGGCACGTTCTCACCCCTATTTTTTCATTTTACGACTGGATTTTCCGTATCAGTAAAAGGAAAATAGAGATCTTCCTCCTACTGATTTGGCTTATAATTCTATGTCTAGAGATCTAGACGGAGTGGGGAGTATCTAGGTGAGGAAATAACAGTTGTTTCATGACATCGAACTCTCATGGAGGAATTGTTTCATTGTTCAATCCGATGATGCTTTACCAAACCGAAACGTATTGGATAGATATTCATAAGTTTCAAGCAACATATTATAGATAATAAAATCCCGAAATGGGGAACGGTTCCGTCTCATCCATTTGTTTCTATAAACCAGAAGCCTAAACCGAAGAAATCGTTCTGGGAAATCCTCCGCTACCGCGTAGCAACCCAAACGAACGGGAGTAAATGTCTGCGGATATTGCAGATGTATATCTACGGAAGAGGTTTCTTTGACGTATTCGGAATCTCGCTCCTCATCATCCAAAGGAAGATTATTCCACCGATTGAGAGATGAGTCGGGTTTCAATTTTGGATTATCTTCACGATAGAGGAAGAAATCTTTAATTTTATTATTTGACATCTTCTGAAGGCGCTGCCTCCTCATACCGTAAATGGTGTAAAGCCTCCGTGCCAGTTCTTTCGTCGACAACAAGTTGCGGCGCGGGGAAGGAATGTTAGGATCTGGCTGGAACAGAAGCATGGGATCCCAGATGAAGCGACCCCCGAAGAGTCGAGTCGTTTCATTCAATCGATCACAATGTGTTTCATACTCATTAGATGAGTCGCCAGAGATTCCCAATTCGAAAAATTGCTCACGTAGCAACATATTATCCAATCGGTTTTCTAATCTTTTAATGGAGTTATCTGTTCCATTAGTGACAGATTTCTCGAAGCTGAAAAGATAGCCGCTTTTCTCGCGCCACTTACTTCTCTCCTCCTTAATCTTACTGAATTCGGAATCTTGTTGGGGTATATAATTCTGATTGTAGTAAAGGAGAATTAAGTTATACAAATGGTTGGGTTCGGATAATACCCCCATCAATTCGTAAGTCTCGCTTCGCAGGAAACGGAGACGCCAACCCTTGCGGGACCAAGTAATCTCACGCGATATCTCTGCCGCCGAGTTTCTTAATTCGGGTGACTGTTGCATCTCGAAATCGGTTAAACTACTAAGTCTACCTCTTCTCAGAGATTTGGAAGAGCGACTTGGAGAGGTTACACCTGAGCAATACTTGGGTTTTCCAATAGGAAGGGGGGGAAGAAAACTATTACTGTGTCGACTCTCTCTCCTACAGATTTCTGAACGTGGGAAATTAGTCGAGAGGTTTTCTAGAACGCCACAAGCTAGGTTTAAGTCATTCTCTACGAGTTTGTCGATAACAATGAGATTTTCCTTTTTCCCCATATCCATTTGGAACGAATCGCGAGCTACTAATTTGGCTAGTAGCTCTGGGAGATGTAAAAACATAGTGAATTCATCAATTGTTGATTCGGTTGTTGAAGGTTCCACATACCAGTTAGACAAGTAATAAAATCGCATTTTTAACGCGTCATGACCAATAAAGGGAATAGTTGTGAGAGAAATATCTGTCAAACTATTTTTAAAAGTGGCTTCCGCCATCTTGTAGGAAGAGATTTCCCATTCAGAATAAGATTCCATCCCATTGCCCATATCACTAACAGTCGAATGTTGCCTATGCAAAGCTAATCCAATTGCGTTGCTACATACAAACTTTTTCCCTTTGGAAGTACCTATCAATAACGCTTCATTAGCGAGAAGAAGTAAATCTCGTTTACTATAACCTGCAGTTCCAGACAGAGTACCCTCAAGAAGAGGCGGATTATCCCCTACCTCGAAACCTTTGATACGTAATAGAATTGACAATTCTTTCTGACGTTGACGCCCATTGGACTTACGAAAATTTATTAATAAGTTTAACCGATTCGGAGCTACTGAAGCTGGATCTATCCTCGCAGGTACGTGAGTCGTGGCAATAACGACATTCTCGCGGATGTCGGAGTTGCCGAGCTTGTGACCAATACTCTTCAATATTTGGCAAAGCAAAAATTTGGGATCAGCTTCTAGCTTATTATACGAACGACGAATATTCAACTCATGAATATCTTGAATCCATAATGTACAAGGAGACATTTCTCTCGCTATTTCGAAGACGATAGTTAATCGGTGTACGCTCTCTTTCGAGATGAAATTCCCACGTACATTGTTGAAAAAAGATCGATTGTATATGAACTTCTTGAGTGGTAGTTTCACCACTGGAAAGTAGGAGTTGAATGCTACATCTCTAATAATAGAGGATCGGCCAGTTTCTACAGGTCCTACTAGCAAAATTCCTTTGGATGGTAATAATCCCGATTGGAGTGAAATAGGTATGTCACGACATGGCATAGTTAGTAGACTGTCTCTTCGCCTCGTTGTTGCCGAAAATGGAATATCTCTCCCAAGGGCGGAAAAAGCCCACTTCTCTGCAGGGTCCAACTTACGAATTTTGTGACCCAACAGATCATTTTGCCAGAATTGAAGTAAGTATGCCAAAACGTTGGATCTCTCTTGTGGGTAAGGTTCATGAGAAATCTTGTTGCTCGAGAAATCATAATTGGATTTTGATTTCGATGCATACCTGTAGAGAATCTTAGTCGTTACCAAATATTGAGTCACTAGTTCTTTATCACTATGTAAAATATCAGAGCTTTCTCTACGAAATATCCATGAATCAATTTCCTTTTTCACGAAAAGAAAAAAAAGTATATTACTTACACAATTTAAGAATCTATTCAGAGAATGAATTAGTAGATCTCTCGTTAACATTTAGCTTGTCGGGGGGGAATACATTACCTTTCTTAAATAGGATCCACGCATTGGGTCTGTTAAATATTCAAGAGTGGCGAAACGTTTCCACAAATGAAAGGAATTGGAACCCGAAACGGCAGACAAAGGATGTTTCAATGACGCGAGGACGAGTAATATTGATAGGATGCAGCAATAGGAGATAGGCCTATTGGAAAATTGAGATACCGACCATTCCCCCGGATGTAACATCTCCGCTTCATCAGGAATTCTTTCGAGAATAAGAAGATCTGTCTCGGATGGTATAGTATTAATAGAATTGTTTCCGAATCTCAATCCTAGTCTTCGCAGGCTTCGGAGTAAATAGCCCTTCGCTCCACCTACTAAATCCCTGGCAATTCCTTCAGAGATTCTAGGAAGATCATGATTTGAGTCGTAACTTATCTTAAGTACTATTTCCGGATATGTTTCTACAACTAGATTGCAGAAGTATTTCCACCAGGTGGGGGTAAAAAACAGGGGTATATAATCTCCCAATAAGCTCCAATTTTCGCTGATACTGTCTCTCCAGAAGATCCAAGAAATCTTATATCTGTTCAAATCTTCCGATAATCTATCGAAATTGATGAAATGGGATGGGCGAGTAGCTTCTTCCCGGGCAGATGAATCTGCGAACCCCGCATCTTTGCGGGGAACCCCCTCTCCGATTGGTCCCACTAGAGATATCGATGTTATATCATTGCATAATGAGAATCTTAGCGACCAATAAGGTGTATCCAATTCTTCCGTTTCCCAGAAATACTCAATAGACAAGCCGTTTCCATAGACTCGATTCCTGGGGGAACCATTTCTCGAGTCTAACCCATCTTCGACAAACTTTTCCGAATTGACTCGATCTAATACCAGATTCCGACGAGGTCGGGTTCGCTGATGATCCGACCACGAGTCGGAGTTTACCAATGCCTCCTCCAAAGAAACTCCATCGTTACTACACGAAGATAAGAACGAGTCTGTCGCTTCACAGGGGGATGGGCTCAAACTTGCCAGTAACCCATTCGGATCCGAAATAGAATTGGGAAGTCCCTCTAAATGAGTTACTATTGTCGCAGATTCATGCAGGTTAGGCAAAATAAGTTGAATTGATGTGAGTAAGTGACCAGCTACCTCCCCTGCCGTTTGTTTTGAGAAATTGGATGGTAACAAATCTGACAGTTGGAGGTGAAGAAATGAGATGATATCAGATGAGATGGCCTCCTTGTCGGAGCCCACAGAAAAGTTTTCTAACACGTCGAGATAACTATTGCTACAGTTCCCGATGAAGAAACCCCTTTCGATTCTCGGGATGAAGTTGTTTCCGGCACGGCTCCGTATAGGTGAGTCGTTTATTCCATCCATTTGATCGGAAATGTCTTTTGGAATACCCCCCCCAATATTCCTAATTGAATTCCCCCCACGACTTAAATCATACACAAACAGATTCCAAATTTGCCTCCCCATAATAGAAAGAGCCTCACCCGAGAATCCTGCTCGGATAGCTTCGATGTGAGGCAACCCGAGAGAAATGGAATTCGACGCAGGCTTTAGCGCGGTCGAGGAGCCTACCGATTTTTCACTTGTTAATAGTCTAGACTCGACTAAGAAACTTCTTCTTTTTTCAAGAATCTTTTTGAAAAGAAGTATCTGATCGTCAATGTAACCATCGACTAAACTTGAGAAGAAATCAAGCTCAATACGATCCATTTTGTTCAAATTTTCGAAATCTATGTCGTCCAATTTCTCGATGCAGTAATCAACGGTATCTATCAGAGTTTTCTGGCGAGTAGCCTCAGCAACAATTCTTTTGGAAAGAAATAACACATTAAGAAATCGGTGAAAATCATGTTGATTGGTACTACGGAGACTGACACCAATATTCTTTAGCAACTCGTTTCCCACTCTTGACACATGGTAGATTAATTCCTCCAAGTCGTACTTCATTGCTTCTCTCAAGAATTCCCCAATAGTCGAAATAGACAAAATCCCTGTTGCACCGAGCCATCTATACATATTTGGTTGAACATTCCTACACTCACCAATTTGGGAGGTAACATATTTGTTCGACAGACGCTCTACGTCATCCTTCCACTTGAATACTGTTTATTCAGTTGCAATTCTCGTTACACTGGTGTATCCTCCGCCATCCGTCCAGCCACCCAACCAATATTTGATTCGGAAGAAATATTCAGTGGATAACGCGCAAAAATAATCGTGGAGAAGAAATATGTATGTTGAGTATATAGGTATGATTTTATTTCGCCCATATAATCTAACTATAGAATATATTGAATCTAGGTTCCCCCCTCCATCCAATTTGTCTAGAAAATTAGTATTTCCATTTTGATTAGTTGTTTCCTTAGGTATCTCTAAGGATGCTTCAAAATAGTTTGGGAGAATCTCGTCGAAGTATCCGCCACTTGCTAACCTAAGTCTCTTGCCAGATATTTTAGTAAACAGCATATCTTTCCTCATTCCCGATGGAAGAAATCCTCTCTCGGATTTGATGCTCTTACTGACGTCAATAACTAATTCCCTACCAAGAATAATATTTGATTTACTAATTCTCGGAAGGAAGTCAGTGAATCGGTTTATTAATTGATTTCTTATTTGTGAATAAGCATGTAGAACGGGAAAGCCTCCTTCATTTTCTCCATAATCTAATTGAGATATGGAGCTGCAAAACAATATCGCTTTTTTACGAAACGGAGACAAAGACAAGTTGGAAAAGACTTCTTGCTCAGAGGGAAATGCCGATCCATCTCCCCGGTGATCGGCTGAATCTGCGAATTTAGGTGCCGCTTTGTCAAAGGGGTCCAATACTAAGGGACTTAAGAAATTGTTTCCCAACCGTATTGCTTGTAACCGACCCAGATCTTGCTTGTTACGGATTTCCTGGAGAAGCGACGAATCAAATTTGTTTTGGTAGCATTCACTTCCGTTTTTGGAAACTATAAATTGGTTATAGAATTCGAAAAACCTAAGTAGATTTTGCAGATACCTACCCCCACGAAGCACTTGAATCCTTTGAGTTTCATCCTTAAATCTATTCCCGCCAAATAGTGGGGAATCCCTCCTCGTTATGCATGCTTTCCACCTACCGGAAAGCAAAGGAGTCGTGACATCATAACGAATTTTTATTTCCTCCTTTGAGGAACAGGAACCCGCAGAAATTGAAATATCTTTGTTCGAACCTAAGTAGTAGGGAGCCAGTATTCTTCTCTCCCCATCTCTTCCGACAGAGAAAAATCTCTTGATTTGAAGGAGGCAATCGTAGGAGAAATTGCCAGAATTTTCTGTCTGTTTCTTTCTTATTCCCTCACCTCCATTAATGACTTTTGCTAATACAAAACTTCTATCGATCGAATTTTTGTAACTCAAGCGATGCATAAAAATTGGTATCGCCAGCAACATCAGCATCTCCAGGGTGATGCCACTACCCTTCATTATTGAATGACGCAGATTACGTAGAAACAGTGAACTAAAAAAGTTCAAGTCAGAGAATCTAATGAAAGGTTCAGCAGTGGAAGCTGGACTAACTACAAGTTCTTCGAGATGTTGGTTTTTCAATGATTCGGAGAAGTAGTTTAATGCATCAACCTCTAAAAAGTCCCAAACCTTAAATGAAGAATCTGGGCCCCTTACTCCTATTCTTTTTCCTACCACCTTTTTTACCATAGCTTCTTCCCCTTATTAGTTCTGAGACTACTTATCTACCTATTACCCATATCTATTATACCAAGAATTTCGAGAATTTCAAGATGGGATGGATAAGATATATCAGACGAGTCTGGTTATTTTCGTAAATAGCTGCATTCGAAGCTGAAATGAAATTGGAATTCTCAGATATTATTGTCGAGGAGACCTGCATATATCCCACCCAACTCGGGATATTTTCCCTGCCCCTGCCCTAAGGGGGCGGAGCAGTGGCATTGAATTACCCGGATGGGCGAACGACGGGGATTGAACCCGCGCGTGATGGATCCACAATCCATTGCCTTGATCCACTTGGCTACGTCCGCCCCTTTTGCCACTTGTTTTTGTTAAGGGGCTCCCCCCCCCCCCCTCCCGAATGGGAACGAAATCCATCTGTTAAGCTAGATAGCTTCTTTGATTGATACACATCCATATTAACTGCATGTATCAAACAAGACGACATAGAATCTGCGAAATGAGGGATGTACTCCCACCCAACTCTTTCTACCCAAGAGATTGGAGGGTTACAAGCATTCAGCAAATCAAAATAGTACCTTTTCTTTTTTCAAGAAGTCAATCCTGAAGCGAAAGGATATTTCAATTCTTCGTTCTTCTCAAGAAGATATGGGAAACTGATGACCGTAAGATTGTGACAGGCCGTTCTCCTTTCCTCTCGTCGATCCACTGTACGAATTTTCCCTTTTCATTGGATACCAAACTCTATCTTCTGAAGTTGAAAGGTTTGGTATCCAGTTGTGCTGCATAACCAGACGGATTTTATCCGTCTATAGAAGGGGCTTCGATAGAAGCTAAATCTAGGGGGAAGTTATGAGCGTTACGTTCATGCATGACTTCCATACCCAGGTTGGCACGGTTTATGATGTCAGCCCAGGTGTTGATAACGCGACCTTGGCTGTCAACCACGGATTGGTTGAAGTTAAAACCATTTAAGTTAAAAGCCATAGTGCTGATGCCTAAGGCGGTGAACCAGATACCTACTACGGGCCAAGCAGCTAAGAAGAAGTGCAGAGAACGGGAATTGTTGAAGCTAGCATATTGGAAGATCAAACGACCAAAGTAGCCGTGAGCAGCTACGATGTTGTAAGTTTCTTCTTCTTGACCAAACTTATAACCTGCATTGGCAGACTCGTTCTCAGTAGTTTCTCTAATCAAACTAGAAGTTACCAAAGAACCATGCATAGCACTGAATAGAGAGCCGCCGAATACGCCAGCTACACCCAACATGTGGAAAGGATGCATAAGGATGTTGTGCTCAGCCTGGAATACAATCATGAAGTTGAAAGTACCAGAAATGCCCAGAGGCATACCGTCAGAGAAACTTCCTTGACCAATTGGGTAGATCAGGAAAACGGCGGCAGCAGCTGCGACTGGAGCTGAATAAGCGACAGCAATCCAGGGACGCATACCTAAACGGAAGCTTAGTTCCCATTCGCGACCCATGTAGCAAGCTACACCAAGTAGGAAGTGAAGAACGATCAGTTCGTAGGGACCACCATTGTAAAGCCATTCATCGACGGAAGCTGCTTCCCAAATTGGGTAGAAGTGTAACCCAATAGCTGCAGAAGTAGGGATGATAGCGCCAGAGATAATGTTGTTACCGTATAGCAAAGAACCAGAAACGGGTTCGCGAATACCGTCAATATCTACGGGAGGAGCTGCAACGAAGGCGATGATGAATACAGAGGTTGCGGTTAGTAGGGTGGGAATCATCAAGACACCGAACCATCCGATGTAGAGACGGTTTTCGGTGCTGGTGATCCAGTCGCAGAAGCGACCCCATAGGCTTGCGCTTTCGCGTCGTTCTAAAGTTGCGGTCATGGTAATTTTTGGTTTTCGAAAAGGAATTAGTGATTCCCCAGGCTAGTAAGCCTGTTAATCTGTAGTATATCACAAAAATTTATCCGTGTCAACCAAAATTGGTTTAGTCTATAGAATTCTTGGATACAGAGGCTTTTTCCCCGTATCTCAAAATCCTTTGTCACTTATTTCACAACCTGGATTCCCTGAGACAAGGGTGGAAAACAGGGGGAGGGGGAGAAATGGAATTTCTGATGCGCGCCCCTAATCAATTAGGGTCTCTAAGAAACTAATCCCGCGTCAAGCCTTTTCATGGACGAAGCACTTCGCAGATTCGCATCAACCAACATATGGCAAATATTGGAATAATTGACGAACTAAGGAAGAAGTAGTCGTCAACCTCTCACTCATCCATCTCTGCGTAGTGTTTCTCGATTCCCCGATACTTGCGCCCCGATCCCAATCCACAACGAAAAGTTGTGGATTGGAAGTGGAAGTAATCTAAGCGGAACTAACGGAAGTGGGCAAAAGCTTTGTTAGCTTCCGCAACTTTATGAGTCTCCTCCTTCTTCCGTATGGCACTACCAGAATTTCTGGCGGCATCCATCAATTCATCACTCGATCTTAAAGCCATACTTCGACCTGAGCGTTTTTGACAGGCGATCAATGACCACCGGATGGCCGAAGCTTTTCCTTTTGCAGGTACTATTTCAACGGGAACTCGATAAGTTGATCCACCCACACGTTTGGTTTCTGTGACTACATCGGGAGTTACCCCACGCACTGCCTGTCGCAGAACAGACAGTGGGTTCCTATTTGTCTTTTATCTAATCCGCTTCATAGCCTGATAAAAAATCTGATAAGCTAGTGATTTTTTTCCGTTTTTCAGGATACGATCAACTAGCATGTTTACCAATCGATTGCGATAAATTGGATCCGATTCGATATTTCTAATTTCGTTCACTACACTGCTCCGATGTACCACGAGTTTACAACTACGTCAGAGTTCAACCGATTTTTTTTTTCTTATTCCTCCCCAGCGGTGTCTTAAGCTATTATTTTGGCTTTTTCACTCCATATTGTAGAGTGGATCCACCGGTTAGTGGGGGATCTCCCTCCAAACTGCACGTGCGGCTTTCGCCGAATACA